ACAGGGGCAGGTTCTATCAGAGAACAATTAGCCGATTTGGATTTGCGAATCCTTAAAGAGGATTCTTTGGTAGAATGGAAGGAATTAAGAGATGAAGAGTCCGCAGGAAATGAATGGGAAGATAAAAAAATTCGAAGAAGAAAGGATTTTTTGGTTAGGCGCATAGAATTGGCTAAACATTTTATTCGAACAAATGTAGACCCAGAACGGATGGTTCTGTGCCTATTACCAGTTCTTCCTCCTGAGTTGAGGCCCATCATTCAGATAGACGGGGGTAAACTAATGAGTTCTGATATTAATGAACTCTATAGAAGAGTCATCTATCGGAACAATACTCTTACCGATCTATTAACAACAAGTAGGTCTACACCAGGGGAATTAGTAATGTGTCAGGAGAAATTGGTCCAAGAGGCCGTGGATACACTTTTTGATAATGGGATTCGCGGACAACCCGTGAAAGATGGTCATAATAAAGTTTACAAGTCATTTTCTGATGTAATTGAAGGTAAAGAGGGAAGATTTCGTGAGACTCTGCTTGGTAAACGGGTTGATTATTCGGGGCGTTCCGTTATTGTCGTAGGTCCTTTGCTTTCATTACATCAATGTGGATTACCTCGAGAAATAGCAATAGAACTCTTCCAAACATTTGTAATTCGTGGTCTAATAAGACAAGATGTTGCTTCTAACACGGGGATTGCTAAAAGCAAAATTCGGGAAAAAGAACCCATTGTATGGGAAATCCTTCAAGAAGTGATGCAAGGGCACCCTGTATTGTTGAATAGAGCACCTACCCTGCATAGATTAGGCATACAGGCATTCCAACCCATTTTAGTGGAGGGGCGTGCTATTTGTTTACATCCATTAGTTTGTAAGGGCTTTAACGCAGACTTTGATGGGGATCAAATGGCTGTTCACGTACCTTTATCTTTGGAAGCTCAAGCAGAAGCTCGTTTACTTATGTTTTCTCATATGAATCTCTTGTCTCCAGCTATTGGGGATCCCGTTTCCGTACCAACCCAAGATATGCTTATTGGACTCTATTTATTAACGATCGGTAATCCGCGGGGTATTTGTGCAAATAGGTATAATCAATATAATTCTAATTGCAGAAATTATAAAAAGGAAAGAGTTGAAAACAATGACTTTAAGTATACAAAAGAGCTTTATTTTTCTAGTTCTTATGATGCACTTGGAGCTTATCGGCAGAAAAAAATCCATTTAGATAGTCCTTTATGGCTCTGGTGGAGACTAGATCAACGCGTCCTTGGATCAAGAGAAGTTCCCATCGAAGTTCAATATGAATCTTTTGGTAATTTTAATGAGATTTATAAACACTATCGAATAGTAGGAGGTGTAAAAAAAGACATTTGTTGTATATACATTCGAACTACTGTTGGTCATCTTTCTTTTTATCGAGAAATAGAAGAAGCCATACAGGGATTTTGGTGGGCCTACTCATAGTATCTTCTATTAGCGATGCCCATACTCGTGGGAATTTGTGTCTCCCCCAATTTCACTGGTATCACAATTTCTGAATTTCTGTGTGAATCAAGATGGAGAAAGGGAAGTTTTTGAATCACTGGCCCGGGCCCTTTGTGGAATCTTACTCAGCAGAATATGGAGGTCCTTATGGCAGAACGGACCGATCTGGTCTTTCACAATAAGGTGGTAGATGGAATTGCTATGAAACAACTTATTAGCAGATTAATAGATCATTTTGGAATGGCATATACATCGCATATCCTGGATCAAGTGAAGACTTTGGGTTTCCAGCGAGCCACTGCTACATCTATTTCTTTAGGAATTGATGATCTTTTAACAATACCTTCTAAGGGATGGTTAGTTCAAGACGCTGAACAACAACGTTTTATTTTAGAGAAAAACCATCATTATGGGAATGTACACGCGGTAGAAAAATTGCGTCAATCCATTGAGATATGGTATGCCACAAGTGAATATCTGAGACAAGAAATGAATCCAAATTTTTGGATGACTGATCCTTCTAATCCAGTTTATCTAATGTCCTTTTCGGGGGCTAGAGGAAATGCATCTCAAGTACACCAATTAGTAGGTATGAGAGGGTTAATGTCGGATCCTCAAGGACAAATGATTGATTTGCCCATTCAAAGCAATTTACGCGAAGGGCTTTCTTTGACAGAATATATAATTTCTTGCTACGGAGCCCGCAAAGGGGTTGTAGATACTGCTGTACGAACATCAGATGCTGGATATCTCACGCGTAGACTTGTTGAAGTAGTTCAACACATTCTTGTACGTAGAAAGGATTGTGGCACTATCCGAGGTATTTCCGTTAGTCCTCGAAATGGGATGACGGAAAAGATTTTTGTCCAAACACTAATTGGTCGTGTATTAACAGACGATATATATATTGGTCTACGATGCATTGCCACTCGAAATCAAGATATTGGAATTGGACTTGTCAATAGATTCATAACCTTTCGAGCACGCCCGATACATATTCGAACTCCTTTTACTTGCAGGAGTACATCTTGGATCTGTCAATTATGTTATGGCCGGAGCCCTACTCATGGTGACTTGGTCGAGTTGGGAGAAGCCGTAGGCATCATTGCGGGTCAATCAATTGGGGAACCGGGAACTCAACTAACATTAAGAACTTTTCATACCGGCGGAGTATTCACAGGTGGTACTGCCGAACATGTACGAGCTCCCTCTAATGGAAAAATAAAATTTGATGAGGATTTGGTTCATCCCACGCGTACCCGTCACGGACATCCTGCTTTAATATGTTTTATAAACTTGTATGTAACTATTGAGAGTCGAGATATTACACATAACGTGAATATTCCAACAAAGAGTTTGATTTTAGTTCAAAATAATCAATATGTAGAATCAGAACAAGTGATTGCCGAGATTCGTGCCGGAACATCCACTTTTCATTTTAAAGAGAGGGTTCGAAAGCATATTTATTCTGAATCAGAAGGAGAAATGCACTGGAGTACTGATGGTTATCATGCGCCCGAATATTCATATAGTAATGTTCATCTATTGCCAAAAACAAGTCATTTATGGATATTAGCAGGAGGTCTATGGAGATCTAATATAGTGTCTTTTTCACTCCACAAGGATCAAGATCAAATAAATGATAACTATTTTTTTGTTGAAGAAAGATATATCTTTGATCTCTCACTGAACTTGTTGGATACTTTTGGTAAAAAAGAGAGAGAAATTCTTGACTCTTCAAAACCTTATAGAATAATATCTAATGGTCATTTTAATCTCATAGATCCTTCTACTTCTATTCGTCAAGAGAATTCCGACGATTCTTTGGCGAAAAAGCGAAGAAATAGATTCGCAATTCCCTTACAATATGATAAAGAACGAGAAAAGAAACTGATACCCTGCTTTGGTATTTCAATGAAAATACCTATAAATGGTATTTTGCGCAGAAATAGTATTCTTGCTTATTTTGATGATCCGCGATACAGAAGAAACAGTTCGGGAATTACTAAATATGGGATTGTCGAAGCAGGTTCAATGGTAAAAAAAGAGGATTTCATTGAGTATCGAGGAGCAAAAGAATTTAGTCCGAAATACCAAATGGAAATGAAAGTCGATCCATTTTTTTTCATTCCCGAAGAAGTGCATATCTTACCCGGATCTTCGCCCATAATGGTCCGGAACAATAGCATCATTGGAGTAGATACACGACTCGCTTTCAATATAAATACAAGAAGTCGAGTAGGTGGATTAGTCCGAGTGGAGAAAAAAAAAAAAAGTATGGAACTTAAAATTTTTTCTGGAAATATTCATTTTCCTGGAGAGATGGATAGAATATCTAGACACAGCGGCATTTTGATACCACCAGGAATGAAAAAAAAAAATTCTAAAGGATCAAAAAAATTGAAAGATTGGATCTATGTCCAACGTATTACACCTACAAAAAAAAAATATTTTGTTTTGGTTAGACCCGTAGTCACATATGAAATAGCTGATGGGATAAATTTAGCAACACTTTTCTCTCAGGATCTCTTGCAGGAAAAGGATAATGCCCAACTTCAAATTGTTAATTATATACTTTATGGAAATGGCAAGTCAATTCGAGGACTTTCTCACACAAGTATTCAATTAGTTCGGGCTTGCTTAGTATTGAATTGGGACCAAGAAAAAAAGAGTTCTATAGAAGAAGAAGAGATTCATGCTTCTTTTGTTGAAATAAGGGCAAATGATCTACGTCGTGATTTCATACGAATTGAGTTAGTAAAGTCTACTATTTTATATACCATAAAAAGGTATGATATGGTAGGTTCAGGATGGATTTACAATAATAGATTGGATCGTATCCATAGAAATCCTTTTGATTCCAAGGTGAAGATTCAATCTTCTCCCCAACATCAGGGAACTCTTGGTACGTTGTCGAATCAAAATAAGGAATGCCAATCTTTCAGAATTTTGTCGTCATCTAATTGTTCTCAAATGGGCCCCTTCAATACTTCGAGATATCATAATGCAACAATTAGGGATTTTTTGGGTCCCTTAGGTACTATTGTGCCTAAAATAGGAAATTTTTGTTCATCTTCCTATTTAAGAACTTCTAATCAAATTTTTTTAAAGAAATTTTTGTTACTTGAGAATTTTCAACAGACTTTTCAAGTGCTTCAAGTACTTCCATTTCAATACTTTTTGCTAGATGAAAATAGGAGGATTAATAATCCTTATCCATGTGGTAACATCATTTGGAATTCATTCCATTTGAATTGGTGTTTTCTCCATCAAAATTCTTGTGAAGAAGCATGGACAACGATTAGCCTTGGACAATTCCTTTGTGAAAATGTGTATCTATTGAAATATGGATCGCGTATCAAAAAATCTGGTCAAATTTGCATTGTTCATGTTGACTCTTTAGTTATAAGATCAGCTAAGCCCTATTTGGTAACTCCAGGAGCAACTGTTCATGGCCATTATGGGGAACCCTTTTATGAAGGAGATACATTAATTACATTTATATATGAAAAATCAAGATCTGGTGACATAACGCAGGGTCTTCCAAAAGTGGAACAAATCTTAGAAGTTCGTTCAATTGATTCAATATCGATGAACCTTGAAAGGAGAGTTGAAGGTTGGGACGAACATATCCAAAGTATTCTTGGGATCCCCTGGGGATTCTTGATTGGAGCTGAACTAACCATAGCCCAAAGTCGTATCTCTTTGGTTAATAAGATCCAAAAAGTTTATCGATCCCAGGGGGTACAGATCCATAATAGACATATAGAGATTATTGTACGTCAAGTAACATCAAAAGTTTTGGTTTCAGAAGATGGAATGTCTAATGTTTTTTTACCTGGGGAATTCATAGGATTTTCGCGAGCAGAGCGAGCAGGGCGTATTTTGGACGAAGCGATCTGTTATCGGGCAATCTTCTTGGGAATAACGAAGTCATCTCTGAATACTCAAAGTTTCATATCCGAAGCGAGTTTTCAAGAAACTGCTCGAGTTTTAGCAAAAGCTGCTCTACGAGGTCGTATTGATTGGTTGAAAGGCCTGAAAGAGAACGTTGTTCTGGGGGGGATTATACCGGTTGGTACCGGGTTCAGAAAATTAGTACATCGTTCAAAACAAGATAAAAACATCCATTTGAAAATAAAAAGGAAGAATCCATTTGATTTGGAAATGAGAAATATTTTGTTACACCATAGAGAATTATTTTGTTCTTGCACCCCAAACAATTTTCATGAGGCATCAGACCAATCATTTACGTAATAGAATTTTGTAATTCCTAACAAGTTATAGATTTTGTAATCAATGAAATTAATGATTTTGGTCGTAGATCAATGGTAAATTCTGGTAGAAGGTTCCGTCGGAACAATTATTTCTTTCACAGGGTACTGAATCTCTTTGAAAAAAAAAGCAAAGAAAAGTGTGGGAAAATGGAAAGACGATATTGGAACATCAATTTGGAAGAAATGATGGAAGCAGGAGTTCATTTTGGTCATGGTACTAAGAAATGGAATCCTAGAATGGCTCCTTACATCTCTGCAAAGCGTAAAGGTATTCATATTACAAATCTTACTATAACTGCTCGTTTTTTATCAGAAGCCTGCAATTTAATTTTTGATGCAGCGAGTAGGGGGAAAAAATTTTTAATCGTTGGCACCAAAAAGAAAGCAGCGGATTTAGTAGCATCAGCAGCAATAAGGGCTCGATGTCATTACGTTAATAAAAAATGGCTTGGGGGTATGTTAACGAATTGGTCTACTACAGAAACAAGACTTCAGAAGTTCAGGGACTTAAGAGCAGAAAAAAAGATGGGGAAACTCAACCGTCTTCCTAAAGGAGATGCAGCAATGTTGAAGAGAAAGCTATCTACCTTGCAAACATATCTGGGTGGGATCAAATATATGGCGGGATTGCCCGATATTGTCATTATTGTTGATCAGCAAGAAGAATATATGGTTCTTCGAGAATGTATTATTTTGGGTATTCCGACGATTTGTTTAATCGATACAAATTGTGACCCATATTTTGCGGATATTTCTATTCCGGCCAACGATGATGCTATAGCTTCAATTCGATTTATTCTTACCAAATTAGTATCTGCAATTTGTGAGGGCCGTTCTAGTTATATAAAAAATGGTTGATTCTCTTATAATGAAGAATCCTATTAGTTTGTTTAAAGATAAAATGATTGGTATTTTTTGATGGGATTTATTGGTATCCTAAATATACGATTCATGAACGAACGTAGATGGTTGAATCAAAATAATTCCTTTTTGAAGTTTAATTTTTGTGAAAGTACAATATGAATGTTATGCCATGTTCCATTAAAACGCTCAAAGGGTTATACGATATATCAGGTGTAGAAGTAGGCCAACATTTCTATTGGCAAATAGGAGGTTTACAAATTCATGCCCAAGTACTTATCACTTCTTGGGTTGTAATTGCTATCTTATTAGGTTCAGTCATCATAGCTGTTCGAAATCCACAAACCATTCCGACCGACGGTCAGAATTTCTTCGAATATGTTCTTGAATTTATTCGAGATTTGAGCAAAACTCAGATTGGAGAGGAGTATGGGCCTTGGGTTCCATTTATTGGAACAATGTTCCTTTTTATTTTTGTTTCAAATTGGTCAGGCGCTCTTTTACCTTGGAAAATCATAAAGTTACCTCATGGAGAGTTGGCTGCACCCACGAATGATATAAATACTACTGTTGCTTTAGCTTTACCTACGTCAGTGGCATATTTCTATGCGGGTCTTAGCAAAAAAGGATTGGGATATTTTGGAAAATACATTCAACCAACTCCCATACTTTTACCAATTAATATTCTAGAAGATTTCACAAAACCTTTATCTCTGAGTTTTCGACTTTTCGGGAATATATTGGCTGATGAATTAGTAGTTGTTGTTCTTGTTTCTTTAGTGCCTTCAGTAGTTCCTATACCTGTCATGCTTCTTGGATTATTTACAAGTGGTATTCAAGCTCTGATTTTTGCAACTTTGGCTGCGGCTTATATAGGTGAATCCATGGAGGGTCATCATTGACTCACTTTTTAAAAAGGGGGGGGGGTTGAAGAATCAAATGCAAATAGTTACATATATATGTATGTATATAGGAAGCAAGATATATTCTATTGCAGAATATGGTTTATGGTTCAAGAATACGATGAAATAGAAGAAAAATTGCGGGTGATTTACGTTATGGAATAAAAAGGGTATATGTTATTTACTAGTTAGATAGGAATTATCCCTATTTTTTTTTCTAGCCCACTCCATTTAGATAGATTTCACTATAAGTACTTTTTCTATTTTATCTGTGATTTTGCATTGAATGAAAGAATAGACAAGAAAAGGCGTAGAAGTAGATAAAGATCAGTGCTAATTTCTTAGTTGGTTGTATTATTAACCATTTCTTTTTTTTTTTGCGAGGAACTTACCATGAATCCACTTATTTCTGCCGCTTCCGTTATTGCTGCTGGATTGGCTGTAGGGCTTGCTTCTATTGGACCTGGAGTTGGTCAAGGTACTGCTGCGGGCCAAGCTGTAGAAGGTATTGCGAGACAACCAGAAGCAGAGGGTAAAATACGAGGTACTTTATTGCTTAGTCTGGCTTTTATGGAAGCTCTAACAATTTATGGACTAGTCGTGGCATTAGCTCTTTTATTTGCAAATCCTTTTGTTTAATGTTCAATTTTATCGCAGAAGAAAAATGTAACAAAAAAAGCATCTATTCCTTTTATTATTTTATTGATTTGGATTTGCCCTTTGTTCCTTCTAATTAGAATTCTATAATTTCTTTGTCGAAACAATACTCCGGGAAGGACTTTTTTGAGGATCCACGCGCTTTCTTCCCCTCTCTTTTTGTATATTAGGAAGTGTTTCAACAAAGGCGATTTTGAATGATTGGCATGAGACCTCAGAGCTAATTTTAACTTCATCAATTTCTTAAGTATAAAGAATAAAAAAAAAATAGATCTAAAAACAAAAAGGGGGCGGGCGGAGTGATAAAAAAAGAACTCTGTTCTTTCTTAGTCCTATCTATAAGGGGGGAGCATATGAAAAATATAACCGATTCTTTTGTTTTCGTGGGGCACTGGCCATCCGTTGGAAGTTTCGAGTTTAATACCAATATTTTAGCAACAAATCCAATAAATCTAAGTGTAGTGCTGAGTGTATTGATTTTTTTTGGAAAGGGAGTGTGTGCGAGTTGTGTATTTCAAGAATAGGTTGGGTTTCACCGGCTGCACTTTCTTTAGATTTATGTCTTTTTTTTTTACAGCAGAAACTAGGGAAAAGGGTGCACAATCTCGACGAATTACTTCCCGATGGGATTTCATTTAGAAATCCTATGTAAGAACCATAGCATTTCGTGACTAATTGGTAAATGAACTTTGATTCTCTATAAACCAAGAATTTTGAGGTCTTTTACATGGTTAAAGATCAAATTTTTGAAGTCCAGGCACAGCATAGCATGGTACTCTTTCTACCACTACATTAGTACCAAAATGGTTTCAAAATGAGAAAAAAACAAAGAATTTGGAATTTATCCGATGTAGAACACTCATATTGATAAAATTCTTTTGAACCATTTACTGGAAAGATGGGTATCTCTCCCCCCTTTTTTTTTTATCCACTGCCGAATTGACAACCTATGTATTGTATAAAAAAGAGAAATTTTTGGATAAAAAATGGAAATCTCATTCTCATAATAATGAGAATTAAGTAATGAAGTTCAGAATTCTATTCTTTCTTATTTCTCAATATAATTTTTTTAATAAGTTGTAAATAAAGAAACAACTTTGCTGACAATTTCAAATTTTTTGTCTGGTCTGAAGAGTCCTCCTAAGATAGATCAGTTTTTATCTTTTTAAATACGAACAGAAAAGAGAGGATAGGCTCATTCCATTCAAAGGTATGGGAATGCCCATCAAAGAAAAGAAAAAAATTGAGCGTGAGAGCCAAATGAATTGAAAGATTCATGTTTGGTTCGGGAAGAGATATTTTCGTTGTGAAATGAATAGAAAGATAATCTACTTTCATTAAATGATTTATTAGATAAGCGAAAACAGAGGATCTTGAGTACTATTCAAAATTCAGAAGAATTACGTAGAGGGACCTTGGAACAGCTTGAAAGAGCACGGACTCAATTACGGAAAGTGAAAGTGGAAGCAGATGAGTATCGAACCAATGGATACTCTGAGATAGAACGAGAAAAAGTCAATTTGATTAATGCTACTTGCGATAGTTTGGAACGATTAGAAAATTTTAAAAATGAAACTCTTTTTTTTGAACAACAAAGAGCAATTAATGAGGTCCAACAACAAGTTTTTGAACAAGCCTTACAAAGAGCTCTAGGAACTTTGAATAGTTGTTTGAATAGCGAATTCCATTTTCGTACTATCAGTGCTAACATTGGTATCCTCGGGTCCGTGGAAGGAATAACTTATTAGCCTTTTTACTCTAATTTAGAGTTTAGGTATTATTTTTTCTTTCCTTCCAAAAAATCAAAAAGAGATACTAATG